GCTTGTTGAGCTTCTTGCGGATCAATGTCAGTACTCATCTCCGCATCATTTCCTAAAATGGTGATCTCATTATTACTTATTCTAGCGAAACCACCCATCAAGGCTACCGTTAACCATTGGTCGTTGAGACGTATTCTCAAAAGACCTATATCTACCGCTGTGGCAATAGGGGCGTGGTTTGGTAATACGCCAATTTGTCCACTATTAGTAGATAAAATGATTTCTTTAACTTCTGAATCCAAAATCATTCGATTAGGGGTCAGTACACAAAGATTTAAGGTCATTTCTTCAATTTGCTCTCCCCTTCTAAGTTCATAGCTTTCGCGGTAGCTTCGTCGATGTTACCTACCAAATAAAAGGCCTGCTCGGGAAGACTGTCTAATTCTCCAGAAAGGATCAATTGAAACCCCCTAATTGTTTCGGCGAGACCAACATATTTCCCTGGAGAACCGGTAAAGACTTCTGCCACGAAGAAGGGTTGTGATAAGAAGCGTTCAATTTTTCGTGCTCTTGCTACAGTTAAACGATCTTCTTCGGATAATTCGTCCAACCCCAGGATAGCTATAATGTCCTGAAGTTCTTTGTAACGTTGTAAAGTTTCCTTAACTCTTTGCGCAGTTTCATAATGTTCCTCGCCAACGATCCGAGGTTGTAACATAGTTGACGTTGAATCTAAAGGATCGACTGCTGGATAAATACCTTTGGCAGCTAATCCTCTTGATAGTACGGTAGTAGCATCTAAATGTGCAAATGTCGTGGCAGGAGCAGGGTCGGTCAAATCATCTGCAGGTACATAAACTGCTTGGATCGAAGTTATAGACCCTTCTTTGGTGGAAGTAATTCTTTCTTGTAAAGAACCCATTTCGGTACTAAGGGTGGGTTGATAACCCACTGCAGAAGGCATTCTCCCTAATAAGGCAGATACTTCTGATCCCGCTTGAACGAAACGAAAGATATTGTCGATGAATAAAAGCACGTCTTGTTCATTAATATCCCGGAAATATTCTGCCATGGTTAGTGCAGTCAAACCTACTCTCATACGAGCTCCTGGCGGTTCATTCATTTGACCATAGACTAGAGCTACTTTTGATTCTGCAATATTTTTTTCATTAATTACCCCAGATTCTTTCATTTCCATGTAGAGATCATTTCCTTCACGAGTACGTTCACCTACTCCACCAAATACGGATACGCCTCCATGAGCTTTGGCAATGTTGTTGATCAATTCCATGATAAGTACTGTTTTACCCACGCCGGCTCCCCCAAATAGTCCAATTTTTCCTCCACGGCGATACGGAGCTAAAAGATCCACCACTTTAATCCCTGTTTCAAAGATTGATAATTTCGTATCTAACTGTATAAAAGCAGGTGCAGATCTATGAATAGGCGATGTTGTACGAGTATCTACAGGACCTAAATTATCAACAGGTTCTCCAAGAACATTGAAAATTCGCCCGAGAGTAGCTCCGCCGACTGGAACACTTAGAGCAGCTCCTGTATCAATCACTTCCATTCCTCTCGTCAGACCATCTGTAGCACTCATAGCTACAGCTCTAACTCGATTATTTCCTAATAATTGTTGTACCTCACAAGTCACATTAATTTGCTGACCGGCGGTATCTCGACCTTTAACTACCAAAGCGTTATAAATATTAGGCATCTTGCCCCGGGGGAAAACAACATCCAGTACTGGGCCAATAATTTGAGCGATACGCCCTAGGTTTTTTTCTTCAAGTGTGGAAACCGTAGAACCAGAAGGATTCGGATTGATTTTCATAATATAATAAAGTGAAATATGTCGAAATTTTTTTGATTGGAAGAGTATGCTACATAGTACCGAATTGGAAATAAATGTCCGATAGCAGCTTGATTGATTAATTCAATACGAACTAAATGGGAATTAGCACTCGATTTAGTTGGTACCACCCAACCGAATAAAATTCAATCGTTTACTCATTAAATTTAAATGAGTAAATTTGCAAGTTCAATCTATTCTTTTTTCAAAAGATCAGATGAATAAGAATTGTGAGTAAGTGAAGTGTGTTTCATTTCTCTATCATTATATTATACAAAATACCATCTATACTCGATTAGATGAAATCTATGAAATTCGAACTCGTGATTCATTATTACGATCTCATTGACTGTTGTTCCTTATTTTCTTTTCTATATATCTATATATATAGTTTAGTTAGTGTCTATTTTTGTTTTATTCCCCTTCTCTTTCATGGATGAATTATCCCTATTTTCACATCTAGGATTTACATATACAACACATATCACTGTCAAGGGGGAATTTTTCTTAGTATTTTTATTTTTAGATTCAAAATAGAAAGTGCCCAAATTCAATTAGGAACTTTAAAAAAAAGATTGGGTTGCGCCATATATATCAAAGAGTATACAATAATGATGTATTTGATGAATCAAATGCATGGTCTAATAAGGAACTTAATTCATTGATAATATTATTTGAATATTTTTTGAAAGATTTTTGTCAAAG